CATATAGAAAATAAAAGCATATAAAAAAATATAATTAATATAGAAATATAATATAAAAAAAAAATTTCAAAACTGAAAAAATTTCAGTAGTCATATGGGGTAAAATATCTAGGGATTTCTAGCATATTCTTTTCGAAGTATTTTTTTTTTTTCATTAATATCTGTGTATAGGATCATTGCTTCTATTGATTTCATACGAATACATTACATAAACATAATCTAAAGCACCGAACGATTATATTTTTTTCTCCTTTCCTTATCCTGGATTTCATTTCTATTTTCCTTAATTGATTTGATTCAATCCGTTGAGTTGCGAGTTTACATATAACAACTCATATCTTTCTATACAAAAAAAATTCGAAACTTTTTTCTTGTACTATACCGACTGACCCTCTCAGAAATAAAATAAAAAGAATCGAGTTATTTCATTAGAGTTAGAATGAAAAAAAAAAAGAGTCATTCCATTTCAGACCAATCTCGAGTACTAAAGAAAGATCGCGATTTGGAATGAACCAAAATACTTTACTTGTTTGTTTTGTTACGGCAATAACACTTAGTAATAGTAAGACCACCCGATGGGTTGGATTTCACTACAAGAAAAAGGTTTGTTTTACAGCAAACCCACATTACACAATGAAAGATACCACAGAGTGGTATAATAGACGGAATCGTAAATTATCTAATCTACATAAGAAAGATACTTCTAATAGAAAGAATTAGACATTATCGAATGATTTGACAGACCAAATCCCAAAACCAACTCAACTCATAGAATATAGAAGAAGGAAATTGATACATTTAGGACCAATTCATTATCTCTGCATTATCTCTGAATCAATCAATTGGGGTTGTTGTTCTGTCAAAAAGCGATTAGTCAGGCGACTCCACACACAAAACAAATACAAGAAAAGAATAGGTCCTAGATCTATGTGACTGTTGAAGTTTTTAGACAGAATCATGTCATGATTCTCACTTCATAAATTGACCGGATTCGATATACCAACGCAAAAATATATCACTAACTCTTTAATCATGGACAGGAAAAGAGGAAAAAGGTCATATGTAATCCATCCACGAAGATTAATGAAGGAAGATGAGTATTTTATCCGAGATTTTACAAATACTGATTAGATCTATTGGAATGAATTATTGTTTTTTATTGTTTTTATTTTCCTGTCCCTATGTATTTACATGAACATGCGGTAATACTTTTGGACCAACCAATCGGCCAGTCTATAAACAAGTACTAATGAGGAAATGAAAACTATACTAAACTAAAATAGAATGTATTAGGGCTATACGGACTCGAACCGTAGACCTTCTCGGTAAAACAGATCAAACTGATTATTATCGAAATGATTCGAACTGTTTCAAAGACCCAACATGCATTTTGTTGCATTGGGCTCTTTCATAAACTGATGTAAAGATCAGTTAGTCCACCATATTTTTCTTTACAGGAAAATAATGAGATGGTTCCATGTGCTCTGATTCATCATTTGTATTCTGATCTAGGAGCAATACCAAAGTGTTTCAAAGAAGGGTTACCTTGACTTAGGTCTGCCTTCGGCCTAGATCAAACTAAGTTAGATGGAGTCTCTATCGCTACGCTGCAAGAGTCAAATATGAGACTTCATACACCTTAAAGTTCATAGGACGAAAAAAGGTTATTTTGAGGCCCTTATACTCATTATGCCTAGCATTGAATGGACTGGGTATTTACCTTATCAACTATCAAATCAATGGCGGGTTCTATTTGATTTGGCACCTGAATTCGCACCTGAATCGGACCGAACCCAATATTTGTCAGGCTATTGTTCTCTTGTTCCCTCGAATCTATGGAGTAAGACATCGATTTGTCAATAAGATCAATTATGTTTATTGCATAATGGGCTCCCCTGAAAAGCATTAGCGCACGTGTAAACGAGGTGCTCTACCTAACTGAGCTATAGCCCTTGTCATAGATATATTAACATATGGATAATTTCTTGTCAAGATGGATATTCCATAATCCCACATGATAGCTCTCTGATCCGTCTACTGTTAACAGATTGGTATTGCTTAGAAATGATATTCCACTTATAATCCTATAAGTGATGGGTCCTTTTTTTGGTGATAAATAACCTACTTAACTCAGTGGTTAGAGTATTGCTTTCATACGGCGGGAGTCATTGGTTCAAATCCAATAGTAGGTAGAACTTATTAGATACCGAAGTCAATTGAGTGATATCTAATAAGTTTTTCTACCCATTTTCTTTTTTTTTTTCGTTATATCAGATTAGACTTGATTTGTTCAATTGGCAGAATCAAAATGTGGTGTATAATAATACAGTTCTAAAGAACTTCTTTTGATTATTTTGATGTATTGACTTGACTAGGAGGAAATAGCATTTACAGCCTCTACTCGTGTCCTAGCTCGTCTGAGAGCTAGATTCGCTTCAATTGCTTGTCTCTTACCCTCAGCTCTACTCAAGTTAGCTTCAGCTATTTCAAGAGCTTGCTG